ATCAAGGAATCAAATGAATGAAAAAGATAATGCATTTTTAATGAATTTTGTTTTGACCGTTAACGAAAAGAAAAAATAGGATAAATAATTAGGGAGTCGAGCAGGCCTTTTTTTGGGGATAGAGGGACTTGAACCCTCACGATTTTTAAAGTCGACGGATTTTCCTCTTACTATAAATTTCCTTGTTGTCGATATTGACATGTATAATCGGACTCTATCTTTATTCTCGTCCAATTAATCAGTTATTTATCAGACTATGGAGTGAATAATTTAATCAATTAATATTCGATTCTTTCTTCAACTTGAAATCGGTTCAAAACAAAATTCTTTTTTTTTTTATTGCAATTTTGATATAAATAATATTAGTTTGATATAAATAATATTAGATAGAAATAATACTAAAAAAAAAATACAGATTCAGGCCATCATTAATTATTTGCGATTAATTATTTGAGATAGTATTTTAGTACACATACATATGTATATAAAGTTAGCCTTTCTAAAGTTTAGACGAAAAGATTTTACTAATGCACAGCAAAGTAGTCAACTCCATTTGTTAGAACAGCTTCCATTGAGTCTCTGCACCTATCCTTTTTTTTATTCCGTCTTTATGTATATGTATGAACCTTGTTTTGTTTTTGGAAAACAGGATTTGGCTCAGGATTGCCCATTTTAAATTCCAGGGTTTCTCTGAATTTGAAAGTTATCACTTAGTAAGTTTCCATACTAAGGCTCAATCCAATTAAGTCCGTAGCGTCTACCAATTTCGCCATATCCCCCCCTTTTATATTAAGATCGATCTTATTATGCTGCTATTCTTTTTTTTTTCTTTCATTTATAATCTACCGGAACTGTAGAAGTTATTAAAAAAAAAGAATTCCTAGAAAGGTCTTTCTATTTGTATTTGATTTCTTGTCTATCTTCTTTCATCTCGATCGGAGACTCCTATTTGGTCTAATCCGAAATGATTCTAGCATTTCTGTATCCGCAATTCAATATAGATATATACCACATTTATTATATATGCCTCTTCCCCTCTCATTTTTCTCATGCAATTTGAGATACTCGAACGGTCGATTCTTTTCTTTTTTGTTTTGCTATTCTATATTAATTATGTATATTAATTTTGAATAACTAAGAATAAAAAAAACTAACTACGATTCGAGTAGTTTACTAAATTCCCGCGCATGTACAATTTCGGTTGTTATTCTTATGTAGGCCCGCTTAGCTCAGAGGTTAGAGCATCGCATTTGTAATGCGATGGTCATCGGTTCGACTCCGATAGCTGGCTTTTCATTATTTGTTTGATTTTTTTACTTGATTGATAATGTTTTTTTGACATCAAAGAATATTGAAAAAGCTTCTTCCCCTTTTTTCTAAGAATCGCCGATTATATTATTATGTGGGAGAAATTTTCCATTATGAATAGAAAAGTTAAAGCTCTCCAGAAAAACATTATTATTGTATATACAATAAAGTCTGGGAGAGAATCCATCTCATTAGTCTTTGTAATATAATATTTCATGCCCCCCATTTATCATATTTATCCTTTAGTTCAGTTTTAATATGAAATTTCAATAAAATAAGGGAAATAAGGAGTTTTTATGTCACGTTACCGAGGGCCTCGTTTCAAAAAAATACGCCGTCTGGGGGCTTTGCCGGGGCTAACTCGTAAAAGGCCTAGAGCCGTAAGCGATCTTAGAAATCAATCGCGTTCCGGTAAAAAATCTCAATATCGTATTCGTTTAGAAGAAAAACAAAAATTGCGTTTTCATTATGGTCTTACAGAACGACAATTACTTAAATACGTTTGTATCGCCGCAAAAGCAAAAGGGTCAACGGGTCAGGTTTTACTACAATTAATCGAAATGCGTTTGGATAACATCCTTTTTCGATTAGGTATGGCGTCAACTATTCCTCGAGCCCGGCAATTAGTTAACCATAGACATATTTTAGTTAATGGTCGTATAGTAGATATACCAAGTTATCGCTGCAAACCTCGAGATATTATTACAGTGAAGGATGAACAAAAATCTAGAGCTATGATTCAAAACCATCTTGATTCATCCGCCCAGGAGGAATTGCCAAAACATTTGACTTTTCAACCATTCCAACACAAAGGATTGGTCAATCAAATAATAGATAGTAAATGGATTGGCTTGAAAATAAATGAATTATTAGTCGTAGAATATTATTCTCGTCAGACTTAAACCTAACTAAAATAATAAATAATCTAAAATAATAAAATAATAAAATAAAGGTTCGGACAATTTTGCCCCCTGGTTCCTAAGTAAATATAAGCGCGGGGGGGGCTTTTCTCCCATTCATATATCATATATCATATTAGGGGTAGAGATATTTTTATCCTTTGACCACTCTTTACAGTATTTTTTGTACCGCAGAAATGAGGAATACAGACTTTATTTATAGGAAAGGTGGGAATAAAGGTATCCATTCTTATGTGATTTGATATATTTCAGTCAGTAACATTGATAAATTAGATGAAGGTACGGAAAGAGAGGGATTCGAACCCTCGGTAAACAAAAAAAGCCTACATAGCAGTTCCAATGCTACGCCTTGAACCACTCGGCCATCTTTCCTACATAACGATTCTGGACCAGAAACCGAGTAAATCGCGAGTCATTCATATTACATTATTGGATAGGTGCGGTATGTACAATCTAATTTTAACTATAACTAAAAAAACGAAAAAAAAAAGAGAAACCGCCCGTTCGAGTCCTCCCTATCCATTGATTTAAGCCGGTCTAGTTATCAGAAAGGGATGCGCGCGCTGTCTACGAATATATCTTTATTGTTTTTAACAAATTTAACAAAGAATTTTTCAAAAAAAAATTCTCTTTATTCCCCAGCGACTTTTATTTGATTAAAATTCAAAGTTTTCTATTTTTATAGTTAGTTTCTATTTTTTTTTTTTCTGAGTCAAGTCTCTTTTTATGTTATTTTGTACTGTACAATTCCTTTTTTTGTGGGGTCGTTTTCTCACGAGAGGTAATAAAAATAAATTATAAAATGGATTGAGTGCTACCTATGCCTAGATCCCGGATAACTGGAAATTTTATTGATAAGACCTTTTCAATTGTAGCCAATATCTTATTACGAATAATTCCGACAACTTCAGGAGAAAAAGAGGCATTTACCTATTACCGAGATGGTGTGATTTGATTTTTTATTTTTTTTACTTAACTTACCACTATCAAGCCTGAGGAAAAAAAAAGATTAGTCGGGATAGAAAGATTTGAAATAACTCTACGCCTGGTGAAGGTGAAGTTTATAAATAAAACAATTCCTTCTGTTGTGTATTCCCGATTAATGCAGCCTCAGATGCTTCAATTGTCGATTCTAGCATTGAGCGAAAGGTTGAACCTAGAACTATGGTTCTGTATTGCAGGTTAACCCAATTCCACTAGTACCATATAAATAGGCAGCATAGAGGAAGAAGCACTACGTCTAGGAATCAACAACACGAAAACTTTGTTATAAATTATCCCTTTTCTTTATTGGGATCAAACTAAGAACAATGGTTGGGACAACAAGCATCCATCTCGTTCGTACTTTGAATACCCATATAACCGTCGAAGACTGTTGAAGTGACTAATTCCTAGAAATTAAGAGGCGTTGAGGACAAAGAAATTGTTGGAGTTAACTTAACATTTTTATCTAGTACTGACGCGCTCGATGTTACGAAAAGATCTTTTGCAGTAAGGTTGGCTAGAGATTTCTTGTAAAAACACTAGCCCCATTCAGTTCATAATGAGAATATTTTACTGCCTTTTGATTCACTGTATTATTCTCATTATGCACATAAGGGAGGAGCCGTATGAGATGAAAATCTCACGTACGGTTCTGGAACGGAGATTCTTTAATTTAAATTGAATAACGACCGTAACGAATGTCCGCCCAATCTGAAGGAAATTATGCGGAAGCTTTACAGAATTATTATGAAGCTATGCGCCTAGAAATTGATCCCTATGACCGAAGTTATATACTCTATAATATAGGCCTTATTCACACAAGTAATGGAGAACACACAAAAGCTTTGGAATATTATTTTCGGGCACTAGAACGAAACCCTTTCTTACCACAAGCTTTTAACAATATGGCCGTGATCTGTCATTACGTGCGACTATCTCCACTATAGAAAGAAAAAGAAAGAGCCAAATCCACTAGTAAAAAAAAAAATAGGCTTTCTACATATACATCGTCAAAAAGAACGATTTTTATCAGCTGTAGCAAAGAAAGAAACTTCATAGAAGTCAAAATAGGAAGAAAAAAAAATATGCTTATATACTATATTCTATGGATAAAGGATCTAATTGATAGAGGAAGTACCGTAAAGATCAATTAGCGAGATTTTTGGCCGATACACTAAGAACTGCTTCCTTATGTCTTATGTCATAATATGAGACATACTTTAGGAATCAACTTATGTAACAGAGGCGATCGCCTAAAGTATTGAGCAGCGGTGCAGCATCAGATCCCAAAGATAGTAAGTCCTTTCTTTCTTATGAGGAAGGGTCTTTTTCAAAGATTCTATATAAAATTTATCTATTTCTATATGAAAGCGAGATAGTTACCTTTCAGAAAATTCTAATGATAGTAGAATGCCTACGCTTTATTCTTCTGAGGGTGGGAGAAAAGATAAAACAAAACGGATTATTAATCAAATCCAAATTCAAATTCGAAACTCATGTAATTAACCCCCTTTGGTTAACTCGAGAAAAAAAAAGGGGGGGGTACCAAAACAATTGACTACGGAGCCGTATGAGGTAGGAAACTCTCAAGTACGGTTCTAAGGAAAGGAATTTACTCGCCTATTCCGACCGAGGAGAACAGGCCATTCGTCAGGGAGATTCCGAAATTGCAGAGGCGTGGTTCGATCAAGCCGCTGAGTATTGGAAACAAGCCATAGCGCTTACTCCTGGAAATTATATCGAAGCACAGAACTGGTTGAAGATTACAAGGCGTTTTCAATAAGCTAA